CCTCTGAGAGATGTGTAGAATTAGTTTCTTTCACTTCTATCTCCAATCTCTCTCTTTTTTTAGTTATTTACTAGAGCAATTATGATCTGGAAGTCGATCCAGGGCAAGTGTTCGGATCTATTATGACATAGACGTGCGGCGCTCAACGGACCTTTTTTAAATAGTCTAAACCTTTTCTGGTTTTTGGATTAACGTAAAAACTCTTTTTTTGTGCAACTTAGCCTATTCTTATCTCAATTAGAAGGTATTAGATGGAGCTACTTAATGTTTTACTTTTCCATAGAATATATTAATTACTATAGATTCTATTTTATTCTAAAATTTTTTTCTATTCTAAATAACAAAAAGCGCACGAACAGTCGTTAGTCATTACTAAGAAACATCCCGATATTTAGTCATTCGAAGATTTTTTATAATATTTTTTTTATACCTATTATATATTATTATTAATTATATTAATATAATTAATTTTCTATTTTTAATATATATTAAAAATAGAAATATAAAAATTTATTTATATTAATAATTGATAAATATTTCATTGATAAATATTTATCAATTATTAAAAAATTTAGTATTCGAATTCCATTTTTTTCTATAAAATAAAAAAATTCTATTTTTTTATTTGAAATAGGAATTTCTTTGTTTTAATAAGAAAAGAAAAAAATCAATTCTGTACTGTATCTGCGTATTCTTTACCCCTACGAAACAAACTAGAACGATCTGAGATGAGAAGGGATATAATGAAATTCTTTGATTTGATTGGTTCTTCTCAAAAGAATGATTTCATTTTATTTACCTAATGGACCAAGATTAATTCTAACAAATAAAAAAATTCGAAATAATAAAAACTTTTATTCTTTTATTCGAAGCGCCCCGTGATCCTCAACCAATTTTGTGCTTCAATATAATTCCCAGGAGTAAGCGTTATCGCCTGTTTCCAATACTCAGCGGCTTGATCGAACCAAGCTTCCGCAATTTCAGAATCGCCCTGTTGAATGGCCTGTTCTCCCCGGTCGGAATAGGTGGGTCAATTCCTTTCCTTAGAACCGTACTTGAGAGTTTCCTACCTCATACGGCTCCGCAGTCAATTCTTTTGGTGTCCTTTTTTTTTACCTATTATATTAAATCAAACGGAAAAACGGAATGAGATTTCTTATAGATCTATCCCACTGTTCGGAGTAACCAAAAGAGGTTAATCGCATGAGTTTCAAACTTTCATTTTTATTAATAATCAGTTTTATCTTTTCTCCCACCTGCGAAAAAATAAAGCATACATAGGTATTTACTCCTATCGTTAGTATTTTCCGCAAGGTAACTATCTCGGTTTCATATCGAAATTTTTTTCATATCGAAACTTTTATAGAATCTTTGAAAAAGGCTTTCCATAAGTAAGAAAGAAAAGACTTACTATCTTTGGGATCTGATCCTACACCGCCGCTCAATACCTTAGTGGATTGACTCTATTACATAAGTTAATTCCTAACTTTTATCTATCTTATATATAGGCATAAGTAAGCAGTTCTTTTATTAATGTATTGGCCCAAAACCTTGTTAATTGATCTTTACGGTGCTTCCTCTCTATCAATTCTCGATTTTTTTATCCATAGACATTGAAAAAAGGTATCTAGGCATATCTTATTTCTTCATATTTTGACTTCTATGAAGTTTCTTTCTTTGCTACAGCTCATAAAAATCGTCGTTTTGGACGATGGATATGTAGCGAGCCTATTTTTTTTTTAGTATTTACTAGCAGATTTGGTCTTCCTTTTTCTTTCTATAGTCGAGATAGTCGCACGTAATGACAGATCACTGCCATATTATTAAAAGCTTGAGGTAAAAATGGGTTTCGTTCTAGTGCCCTAAAATAATATTCTAAAGCTTTAGTATGTTCTCCATTACTTGTGTGGATAAGGCCTATATTATAGAGTATATAACTTCGATCGTAGGGATCGATTTCTAGTCGCATAGCTTCATAATAATTCTGTAAAGCTTCCGCATAATTTCCTTCGGATTGAGCTGACATCCGTTACGGTCGTCATTCGATTCAAAGAATCTCCGTTCCAGAACCGTACGTGAAATTTGCATCTCATACGGCTCCTCCTTTAATATGCATAATGAGAATAAAAAATACATGGAATCAAAAAAAAGGGGTAAAATTTTTTCATTATGAACTGAGCGGGGCTAGTGTTTTTACAAAAAATCTCTAGCCAACCTTCTTGCGAAAGAGCTTTTACTAACATCAAACGTCTTGATACTAAATAGAAAGAATAACTCCAGCAATTCCTTTGTCCTCAACGCCTCCAAATTTCCAGGAAATAGTCACTTCAACAGTCTTCGATGGTTATATGGGTATCCAAAGTACGAACGAGATGGATGTTTGTTGTCCCAACCATTTTTTTTAGTCCCAATCCAGATAAGAAAGGGGAGTAGGTAGGTAATTTTTAACAAAGCTTTCGTGTTGTCGATTGCTAGGTGTAGTGCTTCTTCCCCTATGCCGCCTATTGATACTATATTACTAGGAAGTAGGATTGACCTGTAATACAGAACACATAGGTGTAACCTTTCGCTCAATACTAAAATCTATAACTGAAGCATAGTATTTGAGGCTGCATCAATCGGGGATACACGACAGAAGGAATTGTTATATTTCTAAACTTCACCTTCAACAAGCGTAGGTTTATTTCAATAATATAGAATAAGAATATTTTATCTTTCTATCTCGAATCGTGTGCCTTTCTCGTAAAACTAGAAGCAGTAAAATTTAATTTTTATTTAATAAAAAAAAGAATCAAATCACACCATCTCTGTAATAAGTAAATGCCTCTTTTTCTCCTGAAGTTGTCGGAATTATTCGTAATAAGATATTGGCCACAATTGAAAAGGTCTTATCAATAAAATTTCCATTTATCCGCGATCTAGGCATAGGTATCAATCCATTCTATAATTCTTCTCATTACCCTTTGGGGGAAAATGATTCCACAAACAAAAGATTTGTACAGTACGAAATAACATAAAAACAGATTCATTTCCAAACAAAAGAAATTTAACGAACCTTCTGCTACTACTTATATTTTTTTATTCTAATTATTCCAAATACTCAAATTGCTCCTTTTTCAAGAATCAATAAGAAATTAAATAGTTGAATCCTATTCGAATTCATACAAAACAAATGTCCTAGTATAGGAACTATTCCAATTTCATCAAAGCGGAAGAATCAAGGAATTTTTCGATTAGGTCAAAAAAATTTTGATTGAATTATGATCTAAAGAGTAAAGGAAAAAGAATCGAATAATCATTCTATCTATGATGGAAATCAATAGAATAACTGTTTATTTTTGTGGTGTCCATAGCGAGTATACACTCTACAATCAAATAGAAATATCCCCGGGATGATTCATGAATTTGTAATAGATTGATGAGATAAAGGATTTGTTGGTGAGAACTTTAAAACTAGAAAGGAATTTTCTAATTTTTATGGAATTGTAGTCTAAATCTAAATAGAACCATGGGTAAAGAGTATCCATTAATCATACATGGTCTAAAAAACATAAACCCATCAATCGGTTCGGTTCAGTCGTTCAAATTCATTGATTGAATCCGGTCTATTTAGGCTGGGCATACCTATCGAAACAAAAATCGAAAATATTAATATAAATTTGAATATAGTAATGTCTCGCTATTTCGTCGGTTTCTGAGTCATAATCATTGTGTAGGAGAGATGGCCGAGTGGTTCAAGGCGTAGCATTGGAACTGCTATGTAGGCTTTTGTTTACCGAGGGTTCGAATCCCTCTCTTTCCGTACTTTCGTCTAATTATAATTTGCCAACATTCCTAACTGTAACAAATCAAACAACAAGAAATACCATTAGTAAAACATAACAGTTAGGTCCTTCTTTTATTTGGATTTAAATATCTATTTTTTATTTTAATATAGATTTTCTTTTTAATTGCTGCGGTACGTAAAATACTGGAAAGTATGGACAAGGAATGAAAATCTTTCTGCCGATCTATGATACATGAATAGGAAAAATCCGGGACGGGGTAGGATATATGAGTCGGAGAAAATCCGGATCAAACCCCTGACTTTAAGTCAATTTACTTTGGCAAAAGAAAGGGGCCAAATTGTCCGAACTCTTTGTTTTTTATTTTTTTTAGGGTTAAGTCTGACGGGAATAATATTCTACCACTAGCAATTCATTTATTTTTAAACCGACCCACTTACTATCTATTATTTGATTGACTAATCCTTTATATGGGAATGGGTGAAGAGTCAAATGTTTGGGCAATTCCTCACGGGGAGATGAATCAAGATAATTTTGAATTAGAGTTCTAGATTTTTGTTCATCCCTTGCCATAATAGTATCTTGGGGTTTGCAACGATAACTTGGTATATCTACTATACGACCATTAACTAAAATATGTCTATGGTTAACTAATTGGCGGGCTGCCGGAATAGTCGGAGCCATACCCAATCGAAAAAGGATGTTATCCAAACGCATTTCAAGTAATTGTAGTAAAACCTGACCTGTTGACCCTTTGGCTTTTCTGGCGATACGCACGTATTTAAGTAATTGTCGTTCTGTAATACCATAATGAAAACGCAATTTTTGTTTTTCTTCTAGACGAATACGATATTGAGATCTTTTCCCGGAACGCGATTGGTTTCTAAGATCAGTTCCGGCTCTAGGCCTTTTATTAGTTAATCCAGGCAAAGCCCCTAGACGGCGTATTTTTTTGAAATGAGGCCCTCGGTAACGCGACATAAAGACTCCTTTCTTTTTTCTTTAATTTATTTATATTTCATTTTACAAAATAAATCGAAATTCAAACTGAACTAAATGATAAATCAAGCGAAATTCCCTGAAGTATTGTATTACAATAAATAATGAAATTAATTATTATTGTATAAATATCGTATACGAACACATTCTTGTATTATATATTTTATTTTGTATTTTTGTATTAAAATATGTAAGTAAAATAAAAGGAAAAGAAAGGGTTAAATCTCGGCACACCAAATCAGGAAAAAGACTCTTTCTTTTCCTTTTATTCATATGAAGAAGGAAAGGCGAGCTTATTGTTTGTTCTTTGATTTCAAATAATTATTCATCATGTAAAATAAATAAAAAAATAGAACAAATACAAAAAAAAATCGAGAAAAGCCGGCTATCGGAATCGAACCGATGACCATCGCATTACAAATGCGATGCTCTAACCTCTGAGCTAAGCGGGCTCACAGAAATTCTACATACATAGGAATTCCATAAACTATATCTTAGTTTAGGCTTTAGCTATTAACTATTCATTTTTATTCTTTTATGATATGAATTTCAAATATTTATTCCAAATCAAATAAATATTGAATTTAGTTTATTTTTGTATAGAACAATTAAATTCGATTTTGTTCAATTTATAAATTCTATGCAATTCTATTTATATTTAGTAGGTCCATGAATTTTCAAATTCATTTCAAATCGAAATTTAAAAGAATTCTATTATTAATATAAAAAAAATAGATATTTATTTTCAGTTTTGTTATAGTATATAGGTATGTCCTAAGAAAAAAACCTAAAAAAAGGAAAGAAAGTATAAAAATAAAAAAAAAAATTCAGTAAACAAAAAAATTCGAATAATTTAGAATTCAATAAAGATGAAATCCAGATCCTAATAACATAATAAAATATAAGATATTCTTCTGCTTTCATTCAGAGACTAAGATGAAAAACAAAGAATCGAACCTTTGAGTATTCCAAATTGCATGCGAAAATGAAAAGGGAAGAGGATAAATATGGTATATATCCATCCATATTGAATTGCAGCTACAGAAATGATAGAATCATTTCTAATTAGACCAAATCAAATTATAGGCTTTTGATAGAGATGAAAGAAGTTAGACAAAAAATAAAAAAGGAGGAAACACTTTTCGGTATAGTAATCCGTTCTAATTAATTCGACGGTTACGACATAAAAGAATAAAAAAAAAAAGGGAAAGGCATTCCACTGAGATCCGAATTTTAAACCAAAGAAAGGGGGATATGGCGAAATCGGTAGACGCTACGGACTTAATTGGCTTGAGCCTTAGTATGGAAACCTACTAAGTGAAAACTTTCAAATTCAGAGAAACCCTGGAATTAATAAAAATGGGCAATCCTGAGCCAACTCCTTTTTTCAAAAAAAAAAAAGAAAAAAATAAGGGTTCAGAAAGCAAGAATAAAAAAAAGGAGAGGTGCAGAGACTCAAAGGAAGCTGTTCTAACAAATGGGGTTGACTGTGCTGTGTTGTTATGAGAATTCTTCCATCAAAACTCCAATCCAAAAAGGGTAAAGCATATACGTACTGAACGATATCAAATGATTAATGACAACCCGAATCCATATTATATATATAATCTGAATTCTATTTTATATAATATGAAATATATATATTATAGAATTCTATCTAAATAAAAATTTTAGAATATAAAATGAAAAAATGGAAGAATTATTGTGTTGTGAATCGATTCCAAATTGAAAAAAGAATCAAATATTCATTTACTCCATAGTCTGATAGATCTTTTGAAGAACTGATTAATCGGACGAGAATGAAGATAGAGTCCCGTTCTACATGTCAATACTGACAACAATGAAATTTATAGTAAGAGGAAAATCCGTCGACTTTAAAAATCGTGAGGGTTCAAGTCCCTCTATCCCCAAAAGCTTATACCACTCCCTAACTAGTTATCCTTTTTTTATTAACGGTTTGAAGGTGGTTCCTCCTTTTTTTTGTTTTCAATTTCAAAAAGGCTAAAGGCTCCGGACGTAAATGCTTGTCCCTTATCACAAGTCTTGTGATATACGTACAAATGAATATCTTTGCGCAAGGAGTAATCATTTGAGTGATTCACAATCCATATCATTACGCGTACTAAAACTTAAATAAACTTAGAGACAAAGTCCTTGTCCTTTTGAAGACCAAAGAAATTACAGTACCTAGCTAAGACTTTGTAATACTTTTCGTCCTTTTAATTGACATAGACCCAAGTTCTCTACTAAAATGAGTAGATGATGCGCCAGAAAGGGGAATGGCCGGGATAGCTCAGCTGGTAGAGCAGAGGACTGAAAATCCTCGTGTCACCAGTTCAAATCTGGTTCCTGGCACATGATTCATTTTTTGACGAGTATCCATTCTAGAAATTAACCAATATGGATCGATATACATATTCATTAATAGTCGAGATCATGACACATACGTAAGTTATTTCTCTAGTTATCGCGAGATATACCCCATCTATTTTATAGATAGATGGGTAAATAGTTTTTCAAATCAAGAATTTGATTATGTTTTATTTTTTTTTTGTTCATATTGTGTCTCCTCTCATGCAAAATCAATAGAATATAAATACTTCATACATATTTCAAAAGGTTACGTTAGTTAGTTAAAATGTCCAAAACAAAAAAAGTAGAGTCTCGGGGAATTAAAGGATGAAAATAGATAAGATTCATCTCAGATCCAGTACAA